TCATATTCGGGGGCATAATTCACATGGATATAGTAAGTCTTGCTTGGGCTGCTTTAATGGTAGTCTTTACATTTTCCCTTTCACTTGTAGTATGGGGAAGAAGTGGACTCTAGGGCTAGGGTAATTACTAATTGAATTGAGTTGAGTAATCAAACTGTATTAATAGTTTCATAATCCTTCTGCAAAGCGTTTTTCTTTCAAATATCTTCATTTTTAAATTCGACTGGAATCCAGTAAAGTAATGTAATAGATGACGAATAACCTTTCAATCAAACAAAACAAATAGTTAAATTAAATGATTCCCATCTTCGTATTTTGAAACTAAACGGAATACGCATGATATGCAATTTTTTCCAACCAAATTGAAATAGAGTATTTAGATGAACTAGCTCTTAACAGAATTATATATAAATATTACAATGAGGAGCAACCGACCCCTTTTTATTTGTTTCTCGCTTTACTGTTCAAAGAGGAAGTCGATCTGTTATTATGTAGATACGTATTTTATAAGATAAGAGTAAAGGTGGGCATTCAATTATATCATATTGATCGAAATCGGTCTAAACCAAATGGATGTACCAAAGTAAAGAACTCGAATTGGGGTACTATGTATATTACACATATAGGAGTTATATGTACATATATCAATATACAGATTACGGAGTGATCTACATTAAGCCATCTTTCTTTATACAGTCCAACTTTATTATTTTATATAATAATGTATAGTAGAATTATACACTAATAGATAGTATGGTAGAAAGGTTCCTATATTCCTTTCTACCATACTATCAAATCTCATATACGTCTGATTTTAATTCGCTCATTTTATTTAAGACGTGGAATTTGAATCCCTTTCATTTCTTCCATTATTGATAAGAACTAAGAAGTCAAGCTTGATTCAAATTAATCGTTTTGACTGACCGTTTTTACGTAAATGATAAGTAAAAAAGCAGTAGGAACTAGAATGAACAGTGCAGTAGCAATAAATGCGAGAATATTTACTTCCATAATTTCATCGTTTTTTTACTTCATAATTAATAACTCGGGATCTGATCCCATAGAGATTCTAAATCTTTATCCTGTAAATTCAATGGGAGAAATACATCCCGATGATATTGAATCGGATCAATATCATTGAATAACAATATCTGAGCTATCAAATCTATTCATCATCGAGAATGGAATAGTATAACATAGGAAGATCTTTTATCCATACGGAATAAAAACCTAAAATGGAATTCCTGATCCAATTTAGAATCTCATTGAATTATTATTCTTTATTTTATCCATTCGTTATTTTCTATAACCTACCGTCTTATTTATAGAATCATATATATAATATAATAAAGGATCATCTGGCCCATCTTCCGCTTCCATTGGTCAAAAACCGAACCCAAATAGTAGAAGTAAAATGGAAAAAATAAGAAGAAAAGATCGAATATTTTGATAAATTAAAAAATAAAAAATGAACTCTTTTTTTTTAGTTTGTTCTTTCTTCGATAGGACCTTCCCCGGAAATAAAAAAAGATTACTCATTCCCTCACTAAGAGAAGAGAGGGTCTATCTTTTCTTTGTTTGCTCTTCCTTTTCTTAATTACTTAATTTAAATATTCCTTTCTTTCCTTGAACCGGCCCTGGGACACATATATCCAAAATGAAGTATGTAGTTTGAATGATATAAATAGATTGTTTCCTATTAGTAATTTAAGTTATCAAAAATTGGAGCTAGAAAGAGGCTTTAATATGAAAAAAAGTATTTTATCGAGGTAACTATGTGAAAAGTGCATTTTTTATCGTACAATAAACGAATCAAAATTTGTGTATATGCTCTAGTGAAAGTATATATATAAGTATTCGATTCCCTTCCACGGGTCAGGAGCAATCGAAAAAAACCAGACAAGGATTTCTTTTAATCCTAACTAAATAGGGTGCTACCCACAATTGTACCAATTCAATATGCCTATCCCCCTCGGTACTAATTGAAGTAATTGAAATTGTCGCATTGTATTTTCTCAATAAAAAATTCGAAACGGAAAAAAAAAGGACCCTATGGGAATTAGATCCCACTCTATGCCCCTTGACAGAAAATAAAAAAATGAATTGATGGAGTCATCGGATACTAGGTCGGGACTGACGGGGCTCGAACCCGCAGCTTCCGCCTTGACAGGGCGGTGCTCTGACCGATTGAACTACAATCCCAGAGAAATAAGGTATACAGCATACATATTATTAATGATTTGATTAAGACTAGTTTAATTTAGAATTGTCGTATTGTAACAGAGAAAGGAGTGATTGGTATATTAATATCCACATAGATATGGACTTTAGTGAGAACGACACGGATTACTAGAAATCCTATTGTCAAATCGTGTTAAATCGATTGATACGAAATCTTTCCAAAAAATATTTTGACTTGTTAATTCTTGTCCTATATTTTCGGATTTTGATATGAATCCAGATAATTCATAAAATGAAGAATATATCGGAAAAAAACAAATAGGATATAAAATTAACCAGACGTTTCCGGCGGACAAATTTCTTATATTATGTAATCTCATGATGGATCGGTGAATTCTTGGGCCGAGCTGGATTTGAACCAGCGTAGACATATTGCCAACGAATTTACAGTCCGTCCCCATTAACCACTCGGGCATCGACCCAGGAAGAATCAAGTCTAGACTTATTGATAATACATGATCAACCTCCTTTCGTAGTACCCTACCCCCAGGGGAAGTCGAATCCCCGCTGCCTCCTTGAAAGAGAGATGTCCTGAACCACTAGACGATGGGGGCATATCTGCGATGCCCAACCGACATCATACTATATATACTCATAGTATGAATAGTTTTTTGTAATTGTCAATATAATGTAATGGTGTGACTAAATACGAATAAGTTTTCCACCTTTCCTTTCGCGATTCCGATAGAATATTTTTTCATTCATGGTTCATGAATGAAAAAAATTCTATATTCTATTTCTATATATAGATTCTATATCATTAGAATGGATAAACATTCCATTATATAGGAAATAATTATAATGTGTTATAATTAATAATTAATGAAGTATAGGATCGCTAGTGATTTGTCCGACAGAAAAGCCATTCTTCAACCTTCACGCATCGATTCACGCATTGTTAAGATGCGATATTCCTATCTTACAGCTAGGAAATTAAGAAACGATAGAAAGTTTCTTTTTTTCTAAGAGCAGAGCTTGGATTTCAGGTACGAGTTGAATCTTTTCAGTCCATACATTACATGATTTGATCACATATCAAATATCTTGGATCTATTTCAATTTGTGTATTAATCAAACGAATCTCGTTGTGATAGGGGTCAATAAAAGAAAAAAAAAGTAATTAGGTTTTAGCCTAGATTAACTAAAAAAAAAAAAAGATATTCCCAAATGAGACACTATGAGCCTACTGTATGCACCTATGTAATGTAATATGTAGGTATATAATATATGTATATGTCTTCACATTGTCTCATTCAGGAATGGAATAAAATAGGCCCTTTTAACTCAGCGGTAGAGTAACGCCATGGTAAGGCGTAAGTCATCGGTTCAAATCCGATAAGGGGCTTTTTCCACAAAACTCTAGTTTCAATCTTCATTTTTTAGTGGATAATAGGGATATTTTTTTTATTAGAATGAGTTAATTAACTAATTATCATTATAAATATAATGAGATAGTATAGTGATTATAAAGTGTTCATTATAATGATAAATCACCCCGCTTATTGGGAAGACAACTATGTCACTACAGGCTATATTCTTACTCAACTCAGGTTTCATTATTCCATATTTTTGGTTCGAGGACATAGATATTCTACCTACTCAACCCCAATTATGAATCGCCAAATATTCCTACTTTTCCGTTATTCCAATCAAATCCATCATAAATATAAGAAATAAAAAAGGTAAGTGGACCTGACCTATTGAATCATGACTATATCAGCTATTCTGATATTCAAATTTGATAGAGATAGAATTGTAGCCTCGAAATTTTTTTTTTTATTTCCTTTAGACTACGTCGCAAGAATTTAGAATTTGTCGATATTTCCGATTCAATCTTTTTTGGATCCTCCATAAGAATAAATTATTATTCCGTTCCTCCACTCCTCCACGCGAAACGTTTATTCTGAGTCACAAAATAAGAGACGTCTATTTTTGAATATCTTTCTTTGATTCAAAAAAAAAAGGATCGGTTGCTTATATATAGATTTTTTTTATCTATCTATAGTTATAAATATAGATAGATCGGGTCGTGGCTTTATGTACCAAATATTTACATATTGATGCATCCTCTATTTTTGTTTCGACAATGGGATGGATAACGAGAACGGATACTAGAAATAGAAAGATATTTGAATTTCCAGTCCACTATATAGTATATAGTATTTAATTTACTATTTTATATTGCATATCATATTTCATTTAGAGACAGGGGGAAAATTCCTTATTTTCCCTCTTTTTCTGACAACAACAAGGTAAAGTAAATAAGCAAATAGTCCATTTTTTGGCTCGAACCATTCAAAAATATATTATACTTTGTAGTTTTCGATTCATCTGAAGGAAATATAAAAGAGAAAGAAGACAATAAAATAAAAAAAATGAATTAAAATTGAAAAGTCATATCATATAAATTATATAGGGTACTGTAGTCGTTTAATATACTATAGAATAGAAATAAGTTGGAAGAATCCATAGAGATATTTATTGATTGATCTTTTCTCAATATCACAAACAAGATCCAAAAATAAGATTAGTTGGTGGAGCGGGTGTAGATAGGAGGAGCAACTGGTGATGGGAGCGGGGATCATTTGTTCAAAGCATAGTTCTTTCAAAAAATTCATCTGAGTTGAGTGATGAGTCATAAGACAATTCAAGATTCAGATAGTTATTCAGAATAAAAGAGGAAAAAATAATAGAATCGAACTCATGGATTTACCTAGGTCGGTTTATGACTCAATAGAAACAAGAAAGAAAGGATTTTT